AACATTCGAAATGACCTCCTCCCAATAATCTAAGAGCTACAACGCAGCGCAAAGAAGCGAGTGAATTCGATGGATTGAGCTCCAAACATCCATACCACTTTCCTTCACTAATTAGCTGGACTTCGAAACATAGGAATCAAACTGGGAGAACAAGACATAGGAGAAGACAGATTTCGCACCTACATGATAGTGCCAGTTACGCACGTACTTTATGTGAGTCAAGCCAGAAAACACGGAAAAACTGCACGCTACAACAGCCCAGTATGTCGATTCCAATCAAGGGGAGGAATCAAGGCAGAGGGAGTAAGTACATAGCTAGTTTTATACGGGGCAGGGAAAGCACAAGCCTTAGACCAACAATACAACAATGAGACAGAACGTAGCAGGCCCTCAACACGTACATGATAGTTCACACGTACATGATCCAGTGAAGACAGAAAGCAGTGGGAAAACATCACGCTACAATACAACAGTACGTAGGTTCCAATCCACGAAAGGAATACAGGCGTACCGAGGGAGCACATAGCTAGTCTTATATGGAAGGAAAAGCACAAGCCTTACCCCGAGAAACCCCATGCTAGAATAGGCCTATGCACTCCCATCCAGCGAAGGAAATCAGATCGAGCATGCAAAAATTCATAATAAATGTATCACAATTCAAGGCAGAAATCCCATCGAGCATGCAAAAATTCTCAATTCAAGGTGGAAAACACCTCCATCTATTCAAGGCGGAAAATCGCATCCAGGTAAGAGTGCAAAAATTCAACTACTGCATGAAAATTAGAGGGAAGGAAGCAAGTTAATAATCGCACATCATTCCTTTTTGACATCACGATTTCAGAGACATTCATAGCTCAGGAGAATCCACCATTAAATAAGGCTCCCAATGCCCACTCAATTATTTGAGTCGTTTCAAAGAAGGAGATGAAAGCGAATCCAGGAAGGTCGTTTTGTTTGAAGTTGATCAGTCTAATATATCTCCCTCCGCCCTTGGCTCATAGGTAGCTCTGGAAGTTGGGATGTTTGCAATTCTAAATGGAGGGATTGGGAAGGAAGAGTGATCAATGCCAGCTAAGGTTGTTAGGTATCTTTGAAAGAGTAGCGTTACAGTTCATGTCAAATAAGAGTGGTGGGAATTCCATCTCAAAGAAGAGTGTTGGTCCAGTCCATCTCAAAGTTTGAGGACTCAAAGTATGGTTCAAAATCTGAGGTATGAGTTGAGGATGGGCTATGTTGCCACTGCGAGGTCGTTCTTCTGTTTAGGTCTCCCTCCGGCTCCGGTCAAGGCATTATCTGGGCGCTGTTGAAGCACGCTAAGAAGTCGCTTTAGGAAGTCAATGCTTAACGCTTTTGCTTTCCCGCAAACGAATGAATGCTTTCCCGCCAAACGAGGCTTTCCCGCCAAACGAGGCTTTTGCGCCAACGAACGAACGAAATGCTTGAATCCGAAGATGCCGAGTAAGTCGATGTTCGGTGGTAGCGTTTCTGAGAATCTTTTTCTTTCAAAGATACGGATTGGTCTTTCTTTCCCTCTCCCTTTGTCAGAGATCAAATTACAAAACCAAGATTTCCGTTTGGAGGGACAGATGAGTTCCTTTGATCCCTTTGTTGATGAATCCAAGGCACTGGTTCGACGTCTAGGTCAGAAGGTCAAGGCGAAGTCCTTTCTTTGTCGATGAGTTAGTAGGTCATTTCTAAGAGTTAGGTCTTCAGGACTATATCATAAAAGCGGCTAAGGTCTTTCTATAGTTTCAAATGTCCTAAACTCCAGGGTTGTTCACCAATCCAATATAGGTATCAGCACGTGAAGAGTATCCGGCGGTGGGCGTGTTATCTTTCAAATCTTCAATCTGAAGGGAGTAGTCACCAATATAATATCATTTCTAATAGAAGAGAGAATCCCCATTGCTGTAACCCGGGTTGCTTTCAGCCTAGCTTGCGTGTCAGTCTAGAAAGAATTCCTTGCCTTCAGCCGAGCTTGGGTCCGGGGCACAGGTAAAGAAAGAATCCTCCGCTTTCAGCCTAGCTGGATCCTCTTGAATCGTCTTTCCGTCAAAAAAGAATGTGGCGGGGAAAGGTAATGGTTTGAGAGAGAAGTATCGGCTCCGGCCGTGGAGCTATCATATCGGTCTTTTCAATCTTGTAGCCGAGCGTTCCCCAATATAGCCTAAGCCAGTGAAGAGACCACTAAATGCTGTCATGCGAGCGAGTAAGTCGACGAAGAAAGTCTTCTATTATCGAGTTGTCGTTCAAAGGCGGTCAAGAAACCCTTTGTTGCGTTCGAATGTCCCGTTGAAGGCTCTACTATTTCTTATTGTTGTTGCTGAAATTTTAGAAAAGTGATCAGGTCGACATCTCGGTCAAAGAACAAAGGCTAGTCGTCAACGAGCAAAGGCAGCCAGTATTGTTCAAAGGTTCTCCCGGCTCGAGTCCGGTGATGGCTCCTTTCGTGGATTAGAATTTCTGAATGGCCCCAGATAGCGTTAAGTTGATGGGCTTT